ATCAAATGAATTGTAATTACAATTGAAACCATCGAAAAAGAAATATGAGTTAATATATGCTCTAAAGTTAAAAATATCATAAAAATCTTGAATCCCTTAATCTTAATTAAGAAATTAAAATTGGGAACTGAATTCATTATATGATCTATTGTATCTCTTCTCGAAGATGGCATGCCGCTACTCGGACTCGAACCGAGATGCTTTAGCACTGCTTCCTAAGAGCAGCGTGTCTACCGATTTCACCATAGCGGCTTGCTCGAACTCATAATAGCCTATTCATATTCAATCGTCGAGATTGGAGGAGTAAATTCAATGCAATGTTTTTTAGGAAAGATTTAAACTGATAAATCCAAATTCATTCAAATAGGGATTTGAAGGTTCATTATTTTCATTTAGGGTGTCAGTTTATTAAATGAATTTAAGACTTTCGTGTAGGTTATGCTTTCCTGAGATTGAACTCTTGTAACTAGATAATTCTACCGCGATCGAACTCAAAAAAATGCATTTTTACAAAATAGACCCCATTTTGTTTGAATTATTTTAAAATGACACATTTTTCGTACACAATATCCTAACTAAGCTAACGGCTTTTTTGATTGGGTTGAAAGCGAAAGATATATGGGAGATCTATCTAATAATTTAGAGAAAGGAAATTAAGAAGTCCGAAAGTTACACAAAAAGTTTTAAAAATGGAATCAATTAGTATCAACAATTCATTAATTTTAACTTAGCTAAAGATTTTCTATTTGCTCTTCTATAGATATGATATAGAGAGAAAAAAGAATTTTCTTATTTATTATTGGAATTGTAACAAATAGTTCGATGGGGAAAATAAAACTCCCCACCTTGGAAATGAAAAAACATACTAAAAGAGGGTTAAAACCTCCTGTCTTTATTCTTTTTTCAAACAAAAAAAGTATTAGTTGTAGAATTCATTAAACAGAAGAATTCTTATTCCACATATCATAGGAGAAAAGAAAGGTCCATTTCATATTGATTAGCCCAACAATAATAACAATAGGTAATGTAAATTGTTCATTTTTAATTATGAAATGGACCTTTTTTTCGAGTCAAATCAATTCAGATTATTCCAACGTTTTATTACTTATTTGTTTGTCGCACAAAAAAACTTTTTGAATTTCCGGTCAAAAGAGATTTCCCTAACGAAAAAGCTTTTAACGCTGCCCAATATCCCTTCCGTTTCCAAATATTTTTACGAATACGCTTTTTTGATATAGAAGTACGTTTTTTTGGAACTGCCATTTAAAAATGAAGAGGTTACTCATTATTATAGTTGGATGTGAAAGACATCTATTGTTCAAAACGAATTGTTCTTTTTATTCTCTAGATAATATTATTTTCATATAAATGTAGATAGGTGAAAGATATGTGAAAATTGCATAAAATATTACTAGAAGAAGAGGATATATGATTTTTTTTTTTCAAAAAGAAAATGGTTTTTCTAGTCCATACAATATTCGTAAGAAAGAAAAATTTGTATTGATTGATATTGATACTTTTATTTCTCTTTCTTATTCAAATCTATAGAATATGCCGTGCCCTAGCAATTAAATTGGTTGAACTCTATAACATAAAGAATCAAAAAGACCCTACATTTCTATTTCTGCCTATTTTCGTCGTTCTACATTTAATTTACATGTACTAAAATACATCGAAAGGGTTAAGAACCCCACCCTTGTTGCTTACTGAAAAACTTGAATCTTTAATGTTTTTTATTTTATTAGACTGGAAATAAATCAATCAATTCCATAATGAACTAGTTCATTATTTTGAATAAACTAACTAAAATAGCGAGTTCTTATTTCATTAGGCCAGGTTAGTGATCTTAGTTAATCTAATCCTATGATTCATATTAGTATTTTTAGTGTAATTCTTTATACTTGCTCTATGACTAGAAATTTTTTAATAATCATTGAATTTTTCATTTTCGGTATCTTCATAAATATATTAGTGACTAACTAAGTATTCACGTTTTACGAGTACTTTAGTTATATCATTTGACCAATTGTAACTTCTTGATTTGAATAGTTGAAGTATTTAAGAAAGACTCACAATAAACAATAAGTAAGAATATAAAATTAGAAAATTCTATTTAAGTTAGTACATATCTTGATTTTTTTATTGACTCCTTTCAAAAGAGATAAGATCCGGTGAATCGGAAACACTTAATTAAGAATAAAAAACCTTTTATTTTTTATGGAACAGACATATCAATATGCATGGATAATACCCTTCGTTCCACTTCCAGTTCCTATGTTAATAGGGGTGGGACTTCTTCTTTTTCCCACGGCAACAAAAAATCTTCGTCGTATGTGGTCCTTTCATAGTATTTTATTGTTAAGTATAGTCATGATTTTTTCGATTGATCTGTCTATTCAGCAAATAAATAGCAGTTCTATCTATCAATATGTATGGTCTTGGATCATCACTAATGATTTTTCTTTAGAATTCGGCTACTTAATTGATCCACTTACTTCTA